TGGTTATTATATTAGAATAGTCAGTGTCGAGTTGTTTTTTGTAAAAATTTTATTCGATCTTTTAGGCTAATATCAAATTGGAAGAAATGTAAAAATTGATGCATATATATATATATATATATATATATGCGGGATAGCCAACCCATATTTCAACTTGTTGGCTTAGCACGTTCTTGAGTCCTCCTTGGTTTCGGGGTTTGACAAGGAAAGCAGGATTCTCCGGACGTAGGGGGGTAGGGGGGTTTGTCGAGCAAAAACCAAAGGGGGCATTATAGCAAGTATAGTTGAACAAGAGATGAATATGTTATGCACTTGACTTAATAAGATGTAATTCTTAATTTATGTCTTACGATAATTAATATATATTGTCACATACAAGAAAAATGTTCAACCTTAGTTAACATTTGTGCCTGCACTCTGAGATGCCAAGTGAATGGAAACGATAAAAGAGATACCCTATGCATATAAGATAATGCTCGGCATGGTGGGTAACGAGATGTATGTACTACACCATTAATCAGATGCCAGTATAATTAATAATATGGGGAAATTTACAGTTATGACCCTGAAATAGGAACCAGATGCCAGTAATAGTTCATATTGTGCAACCCTCACAGTTATTGTCCTTGATTCTATCATGCATGATATTTTTTATATAAATATGTTGGTGATCTCTTACTACATTAATATGTTTTAGTGGAGTTTTAGTTCGACGTTGCAAGGAAAAATTTGAGGTCAAGTTTTTGGGGAATTATCTATTTCTCAAGTTCAAATAATATTTATTGTGAGTCTTAATGTTATGCTTTATGTACACCTTAGTAGTTATTTACCTGCTTTATGGTTAAAATAGTGGGTTGGTGATAATACATAGATGTACTAGTACATTAATGTAATATCATGCATATTATGTACTACACCATACAGAGGGCGAACAACCCTCAGAAAATAGTTTAGTTTAGAATTCTGGCTTTGGGAGCCAGGGGTGGGAGTTAAAATCTCTCTTTTCTGGGCGCTAGGGAGGAGTTTAACCTCCGATCTTCGGATTACAAGACCGATGCTTTTAGGCTAAGCTACTAGGGCAAGCTCATTCTAGTGCTTTATTTTCTAATCATCCTGCTAGTGGGATTAGGATGAGAAATAGTGTAAAGTATAGTACGGATGCAATTTGTCCAATAATAATGAACGGATGTTCTACTGGCATGCCTCCAATTCATGTCAGGATGACTATGTCTGCTACTAAGGTTCAGAATAAGAATTGGGTGATTGGGCGGAATGTTAGTCCTCGTTGTTTTGAGGTGTGTAGAAGGGGCACTACTATTAATACTAGGATTGAGAATAGTAGTGCGAGGACTCCTCCTAGTTTGTTAGGGATTGATCGTAGGATGGCGTAGGCGAATAGGAAATATCATTCTGGTTTAATGTGTGGAGGGGTCACTAAGGGGTTTGCGGGGGTGAAGTTTTCTGGGTCTCCTAGTAGGTTTGGGGAGAATAGTGCTAGTAATGTGAGGGCTAGCAGTATAATTACGAATCCGAGGAGGTCTTTGTATGTAAAGTAAGGGTGGAAGGAGATTTTGTCTGCGTCTGAATTTAATCCAATTGGATTGTTGGATCCTGTTTCATGGAGGAATAGGAGGTGAATGATGGTTGCGGCGGCAATAATGAATGGTAGTAGGAAGTGGAATGCGAAGAAGCGTGTTAGTGTTGCGTTATCTACTGAGAAGCCACCTCAAATTCATTGAACTAGCATGTCTCCTATATAGGGCACGGCGGATAGGAGATTTGTAATTACTGTGGCACCTCAGAAAGATATTTGTCCTCATGGGAGGACGTAGCCGACGAAGGCTGTTATTATGACTAGTAGTAGGAGGACTACGCCGATATTTCAGGTTTCTTTGTATAGGTATGATCCGTAGTATAGGCCTCGAGCGATATGTATGTAGATGCAGATGAAGAAGAATGATGCTCCGTTGGCGTGGATGTTGCGGATTAGTCAGCCGTAGTTTACATCACGGCAGATGTGGACTACTGATGAGAATGCGGTTGAGATGTCTGAGGTGTAGTGTATAGCTAGAAATAGTCCGGTTAGGATTTGGGTAATTAAGCATAATCCTAGGAGGGATCCAAAGTTTCATCATGCTGAGATGTTGGATGGTGCTGGTAGGTCAATTAGTGCGTCGTTAGCGATTTTGATGAGGGGGTGTGTTTTTCGTAGGCTTGCCATTGAGCGGTTCTTGTAGTTGAATAACAACGGTGGTTCTTCAAGTCATTGGTCTCGGTTAAAGTCTGAGCAAGAATTATGACCTATTTTATGTTTTTATTATTAATGGCTTTGGTTGTGGGTTTAGTTGCTGTTGCTTCTAATCCTACTCCTTATTTTGCTGCTTTGGGGTTGGTAGTTGCAGCTGGGGTTGGATGTGGGGTTTTGGTTGGTCATGGGGGCTCTTTTTTGTCGTTAGTTCTTTTTTTAATTTATTTAGGGGGGATGCTTGTGGTTTTTGCTTATTCAGCAGCTTTGGCTGCTGAGCCTTTTCCAGAGGCTTGGGGCAGTCGTTCTGTGTTAGGGTATGTTTTGGTTTATTTATTAGGGGTTGGTTTAGTGGCGGGGCTTTTTTGAGGGGGTTGATATGAGGGTTCTTGAGTGGTTGTTGATGGGTTGAAGGAGTTTTCTGTTTTGCGGGGCGATATTAGTGGTGTGGCTGTTATATATTCGTCTGGTGGTGGGATGTTGGTTATTTGTGCTTGAGTGTTACTTTTGACTTTGCTTGTTGTGTTAGAGCTTACTCGTGGTTTAAGTCGTGGGACTCTTCGGGCGGTTTAAAGTAGGGCTGGGATAGAGGCTAAAGTTAGGGTTAGGAGGAAGATGGTTAGGTATGTTTTAATTATTCCTTGTGTAATATCATTTGTAATTTTTGCTAGAATTGTTTGTGTTAGTGCTAGGCCTTTTGGTCCTACTGTTTCAAGTCATGTTTTGTCTAGTTGGGTGGCAGCTGATTGTCCAATGGTGAGTTTAAGTTTTGGGAGGAGTCGATGGGTGGTTGCGGGGAAGAATCCTAGTATGTTTGAGAAGTGGTGTGTGGGGATTATTGGGGTAATTTTTACTTGTTTGCTTGTTATGTTGGCGAGGTCTATGGCTACTAATAGGCCTGCAATGGTTACTAGGAGGGCTGCTATTTTAAGGGTAGTTGGTATTGTTATGATTGGTGTTTTTATTGGTAGGAAGTTATGTGTAATGATGAAGCCTGCAATGATGCTTCCTCAGGCAAGTCGTTTGATTGAGTTGATTACTAGTGGGTTATTTTCGTTAATTGGGGATAGGGGTAGGAATCGTGGGGTTCCCATGATTACGAAGTATACCAATCGGAAGCTATAAATTGCAGTGAATGATGTGGCGATTAGTGTGAGGATTAGGGCTCAGGCGTTTAGGTGGGAGGTGTTTAGGGCTTCAATGATTGCGTCTTTTGAGAAAAATCCTGCCAGGAATGGGGTTCCTGTTAGGGCTAGGCTGCCAATTGTGAAGTAGGTTGAGGTGGCAGGTATGATGTTGAATAGGCCTCCTATTTTTCGGATGTCTTGCTCGTCGTTTAGGCTGTGAATAATTGACCCTGAGCATAAAAATAATATGGCTTTGAAGAAGGCGTGTGTGCGGGTGTGGAGAAATGCTAGTTGTGGTTGGTTTAGTCCGATTGTGACTATTATTAGTCCTAGTTGACTTGATGTTGAGAAAGCTACGATTTTTTTGATGTCGTTTTGGGTTAGAGCACAGGTGGCTGTAAATAGTGAGGTTAATGCTCCTAAGCAGAGGCAGGTTGTTAGTGCAAGTTGATTGTTTTCTATTAAGGGGTGGAGGCGGATTAATAGGAAGATTCCTGCAACAACTATAGTGCTTGAGTGTAGTAGGGCGGATACTGGTGTAGGGCCTTCTATGGCGGAAGGGAGTCATGGGTGAAGGCCGAATTGGGCTGATTTTCCGGTCGCTGCTAGGGCGAGGCCTATTAGGGGAATTGTTATGTCAAAGTTTTTTGATAGGGTAAAGATTTGTTGAATTTCTCATGAGTTGAAATTTATTGCGAATCAAGCTATGGTTATGATCAGTCCGATGTCTCCTACTCGGTTGTAAATGACAGCTTGGAGGGCTGCTGTGTTGGCGTCTGCTCGTCCGTGCCACCATCCGATTAATAGGAATGATATGATTCCTACTCCTTCTCAGCCGATGAATAGTTGGAATATGTTGTTAGCTGTAACTAGAATAATTATGGCTACCACGAATGTGAGGAGATATTTGAAGAATCGGTCAATGTAGGGGTCGGAGTGTATATATCATAATGCGAACTCTAGAATTGATCAGGTAACGTACAGGGCGATTGGGACGAAGATTAGGGAGTAGTGGTCGAACTTGAAACTAATATTGATGTCGAATGTTTGGGTATTTATTCAGTGTCAGTTTGTAATAATGCCTTCTGTTTTTAGGTTTAGGAAGATTATTAGGGGCAGGAGGCTGATGAAGAATGCGGAGCTGACGGCAGTTTTGGTTTTTTCTGCTAGTTTAGATTCTTGTTGGTTTGGGTTTAGTGTGGTAATTAGAGGGTATATTAGGATGAAGAAAATTAGGAGAAGTGGTGAGAGTATAATTAATGTCATTTTAGCTTCCACTTGGATTTGCACCAAGAGTTTTTGGTTCCTAAGACCAACGGATAGACTATTATTCTTTGGAAGCGCAAGGAAGCCACGGGCTTTAACCATGGTAGGTAAGGATTAGCAGTGCTTACTATTTTCTGTACTTCCTTGGTGAGTAAGGGGGTTTTAACTCCTGTCTTCAGAATCACAATCTAATGTTTTAATTAAACTATACTTACAGTAGCATCATCCTCACATGAGTTCTGGTTTTGTTACTAGAAGGAGAACTGGAACAAGGTGTAAGGTCATTAGTAGGTGTTCTCGGGTGTGGAAGGGTTGGAGTCCTGTGATATGGTTTGGAGTTGGGCCTCGTTGTGATATTAGGAACATATATAGAGAGTAGCTGGCTGTAATTAGTGTTCCTAGTCCTGTTAATACGATAGTTCATGGTGATCAGTTGAATAGGGTTGTGATGATTATGAGTTCGCCTATTAAGTTGGGCAAGGGCGGAAGTGCTAGGTTTGCGAGGTTGGCAATGAATCATCAGGCTGCGGTTAGTGGAAAGATTATTTGTAATCCTCGGGCAAGAATTATTGTTCGGCTGTGGGTTCGTTCGTATGCTGTGTTGGCTAGGCAGAATAGTGCTGAGGATACTAGTCCGTGGGCGATTATTAGAATAATTGCTCCTGAGAATCCTCAGGGGGTTTGGATTAGAATTCCTCCTGCTACTAAGCCTATGTGGCTGACGGATGAATATGCGATTAGAGATTTTAGGTCTGTTTGTCGTAAGCAAATTGAGCCGGTTATGATAATTCCTCAGAGGGCTAGAATGATGAACGGGTAGGCGAGTTCTTTTGATAGTGGGTCTAGCATGACTATTATACGCATTATTCCGTATCCTCCTAGTTTTAGTAATACTGCTGCAAGGACCATGGATCCTGCTACTGGGGCTTCTACGTGTGCTTTTGGTAATCATAGGTGTACTCCATATAGGGGTATTTTTACTAGGAATGCGATTAGGCAGCCGGCTCATCATATTGTGTGGCCTCAGGAGTTAAGTTGTAGTGGTTGTGAATATTGTAGTACTAGTATTGATAGTGTTCCTGTGGATTGTTGAAGTAGTAGTAAAGCAACTAAAAGTGGGAGGGATCCTGCTAGGGTATAGAATAGGAAGTAGGTTCCTGCACTTAGGCGCTCGGTTTGGTTACCTCATCGGGTAATGATGATAAGGGTTGGGATTAGTGTGGCTTCAAATATAATGTAAAATAGAATAATTTCTGTAGCGCCGAATGCTATGATTAGGAAGGTTTGTAATGAGGCGAGGAGTATAATATATGAGCGTTGTCGGCTGACTGGTTCGGGATTGATGTGGTTTTGGCTGGCTAAAATTATTAGTGGAAGTAATCAACATGTTAGTACTAGGAGGGGGGTTGATAGTGGGTCTGTAGCTAGGTATATGTTGGAGGAGGCTCACCCTGTTTCTGATGTTCATTTTAGTCATGTTAGGCTAATAAGGGCAATTAGGAGGCTGTGTATGGTTGTAGTTGTTCATAACCATTTAGGGGAGGTTAATCAGATTGTTGGGAATAGCATGATTGTGGGGATTAGTACTTTTAACATTGTAGTAGGTTTAGGTTTTGTAAGCGGTCAGTTCCGTGAGTGCGGGCTGTGGCGACTAGTAATGCTAGGCCTGTACTTGCTTCACAAGCAGAGAAGGCTAGGAGTAGTATAGGTGCTGTAGAGAATCCTGTAGATTCGAATTGTAATGCTCATAGGGCTAGTGCAATAAATAGGGATAATATTATTCCTTCTAAGCAGAGAAGTGCGGAGAGCAGGTGGGTTCGATGGAATGCTAATCCCATTAATCCTAGAATGAATGCTGAGCTAAAGCTGAAATGTACGGGTGTCATAAGGGGGCCATGGAATTAAACCATGATCTTCTGAGCCGAAATCAGAGGTCTTGTTTTGGACTAACTCCCTATTCTGCTCACTCCAGGCCGCCTTGGGTTCATTCGTAAATTAGACCGAGAGTTAGTAAGATTAGTACTGTTGTGGCTCAGAAGAATGTTCCGGTAGGGTTGTGGAGTTGATCTCCTCAGGGGAGGGGGAGAAGGAGGGCAATTTCTAGGTCGAAGAGTAGGAATAAGATTGCTACTAGAAAAAAGCGTAGGGAGAAAGGTAATCGGGCAGATCCTAGTGGGTCAAAACCACATTCGTATGGGGATAATTTTTCTGCGTCTGGGTTTATTTGTGGCAGCCAGAAAGATACAATTGCTAGGATTAGGGATAGGGCTACTGTGATGACTAAAATGGTTGTGATTAGATTCATTATCTTTCCTTGGGGTTTAACCAAGACCGTGTGATTGGAAGTCACTTATACTAACTTTAATACTAGAAAGATTTATGAGCCTCATCAGTAGATGGATACGTAGAGGAATAGTCATACTACGTCGACGAAGTGTCAGTATCAGGCAGCGGCTTCGAAGCCGAAGTGATGTTCGGATGTGAAGTGGTATTGGATTTGGCGTAGAAGGCATACGGCTAGGAAAGATGATCCAATGATGACATGCAGTCCATGGAACCCTGTGGCTACGAAGAATGTTGAGCCGTAGACTCCGTCTGCGATTGTGAATGGTGCTTCATAATATTCTATAGCTTGAAGGGCAGTAAAGTATAATCCTAGTAGGATGGTTAGTGCTAGTGATTGAATTGCTTGTTTTCGTTCTCCTTCTATAATGCTGTGGTGAGCTCATGTGACTGTGACTCCTGATGCTAGTAGTACGGCTGTATTAAGGAGTGGGACTTCGAACGGGTCTAGGGGGGTAATTCCTGTTGGAGGCCAGCATCCTCCTAATTCTGGTGTTGGTGCTAGGCTTGAGTGGTAGAAGGCTCAGAAGAATCCAAGGAAGAAGAATACTTCGGAAGTAATAAATAGGATTATTCCGTATCGTAGTCCTTTTTGCACAGGGGGCGTGTGGTGTCCTTGGAAGGTTCCTTCTCGGATAATGTCTCGTCATCATTGATATATTGTAAGGAGTAGAAGAATTAGTCCTAGAGTTATTAGTGTTGTTGAGTGGAAGTGGAATCAAATTGCTAAACCGGATGTTATTAGTAATGCGGCGATAGCTCCGGTTAGGGGCCATGGGCTTGGGTCAACTATGTGGTAGGCATGTGCTTGGTGGGCCATTAAACGTTTTCTTGTAGGTAGAGGCTTAGGAGAAGTACGAACACATAAGCTTGAATTATTGCTACTGCAACTTCTAGTAATGTTAGTAGGAAAAGTACTGTGGCAGTTAGGATTGCTACTGTTGGCATTATTGGTAGGAGGACAAATACAGCTGTAGCAATTAGTTGAATTAGTAGATGACCTGCGGTTAGGTTTGCTGTGAGTCGGACTCCTAAGGCCAGTGGTCGGATGAATAAACTAATTGTTTCGATGATAATAAGTACGGGGATTAGGGGGATGGGCGTTCCTTCTGGAAGAAGATGTCCTAGGGCGACTGTTGGTTGGTTACGCATCCCAATAATTACTGTGGCAAGTCAAAGTGGTACGGCAAATCCTATGTTGAGTGATAGTTGAGTTGTAGGTGTGAAGGTGTATGGGAGCAGGCCTAACATGTTGATTGTAATTAGGAAGATTATTAATGAGGCTAACAGAAGTGCTCATTTGTGGCCTCCCGTGTTTAGGGGGAGTAGTAGTTGATTTGTAAATCGGTTAATAAATCATCCTTGAATTGTAATAAGTCGGTTATTAATTCATCGGGATGAGGGGGTTGGGTAGAGAACTCATGGTAATGCAATTGCAATTGCGATTAGGGGGATTCCCAGGTGTGATGGGCTTGCGAATTGGTCGAAGAAGCTAGTTATCATGGTCAGTCTCAGGGTTCAGTTTTGTGTTTTTCGGCACTTACTGGGGATGGTTCGTTTGGTGAAATGTGGTTTAGGACTTTGGTTGGGATGATGGTTAGGAAAATTAGTCAGGAGAATACTAAAATTGCAAATCAAGGGCCGGGGTTTAATTGTGGCATTTCACTAGGGGTGGTCGGGAATCACCAATCTTTGGCTTAAAAGGCCAATGCTTTGTCCAATAATTTAGCTTCCTAGCGAGGCGTCTTCTAGTATTAATGAGGATCAGTTTTCGAAATGTTCTAGTGGGACTGCTTCTACTACGATTGGTATAAAGCTGTGGTTAGCACCACAGATTTCGGAGCATTGTCCGTAGAATACGCCTGGGCGTGAGGCGATGAAGGCGGTTTGATTTAGTCGTCCTGGTACTGCGTCTATTTTTACGCCCAGGGATGGGACAGCTCAGGAGTGTAATACGTCTTCGGCGGACACTAGAACACGGATTGGGGACTCTATGGGGATAACCATTCGATGGTCGGTTTCTAGAAGTCGGAATTGTCCGGGGGCAAGGTCTTGGGTTGGGACCATGTAGGAGTCAAAGCCCAGGTTTTCGTAGTCCGTGTATTCGTAGCTTCAGTATCATTGATGTCCTATTGCTTTAATTGTTAAGTGGGGGTCGTTAATTTCATCTATGAGATATAAAATACGTAGTGAGGGCAGGGCGATTAAGACTAAAATAACGGCTGGCAGGATAGTCCATACGATTTCGATTTCTTGGGAGTCTAGAATATATTTGTTAGTAAGTTTGGTTGAAACCATTGCAGTAATAATGTATAGTACTAGGGTGCTAATTAGGAGTACAATTATTAATGCGTGATCATGGAAATGTAGAAGTTCTTCTATAACGGGTGATGCCGCGTCTTGGAATCCTAGTTGTGTTGGATGTGCCATTAAGCTTTAAAAGTTTAAGACATGTAGGGGTCCAACCCACGATTCCACCTTGACAAGGTGGTGTAATTTGCATTTTACTAATGTCTTTAGAAGGAGGTGACAGAGTGGTTATGTGACTGGCTTGAAACCAGTATATGGGGGTTCAATTCCTCCCCTTCTCGTTAGTTTGATTGAATTTGGACAAACGCTGGTTCCTCATATGTGTGGTAGGGAGGAGGGCAGCCGTGTAGTCATTCTACGTTTGTCATAGTTAGTTCTACGGATAATACTTCTCGTTTGGCGGCGAAAGCTTCTCACAGGATAAACAGGAACATGATTACTGCGATTAGAGAAATTAGTGACCCAATGGATGATACTGTGTTTCATAGAGCATAGGCGTCTGGGTAGTCAGAGTATCGTCGTGGCATGCCTGCTAGGCCTAGGAAGTGTTGTGGGAAGAATGTAAGGTTGACTCCAATAAATATCACCCCGAAGTGAATTTTTGTTCAGGCGCTATGTAGGGTATATCCAGTGAGTAATGGGAATCAGTGCACGAAGGCTGCTATAATGGCGAATACGGCACCCATTGATAATACGTAGTGGAAGTGTGCAACTACGTAGTATGTGTCGTGGAGAACGATGTCGAGTGATGAATTGGATAGGACGATTCCTGTGAGCCCGCCTACTGTAAATAGGAAAATGAACCCGAGGGCTCAGAGCATGGGAGTTTCTCATTTAATTGATCCTCCATGGAGTGTGGCTAATCAGCTAAATACTTTTACACCGGTTGGAATGGCGATAATTATTGTTGCAGATGTAAAGTATGCACGAGTGTCTACGTCTATTCCTACGGTAAACATGTGGTGGGCTCATACGATGAACCCTAAAAGGCCAATAGCCATTATTGCTCAGACCATTCCTATATAACCGAATGGTTCTTTTTTGCCTGAATAATAGGCTACGACGTGGGAAATAATGCCGAATCCTGGGAGGATAAGAATGTAGACTTCCGGGTGGCCGAAGAACCAGAATAGGTGTTGGTAAAGGATTGGGTCTCCTCCTCCTGCTGGGTCGAAGAATGTAGTATTAAGATTTCGATCTGTTAAAAGCATTGTAATGCCCGCTGCCAGTACTGGTAGCGATAGGAGAAGTAGTACAGCGGTTACAAGCACGGATCAGACGAATAGGGGTGTTTGGTATTGTGAAATGGCTGGGGGTTTCATATTAATGGTTGTAGTAATAAAATTAATAGCCCCTAAAATTGATGAGACCCCCGCTAAGTGAAGCGAGAAAATTGTCAGGTCTACTGATGCTCCTGCGTGGGCTAAGTTGCCTGCGAGAGGTGGGTATACTGTTCATCCTGTTCCGGCCCCGGCTTCGACACCAGAAGAGGCTAGCAGTAATAGGAATGATGGAGGTAGGAGTCAGAAGCTTATGTTGTTTATACGAGGGAATGCTATGTCTGGGGCTCCAATTATTAATGGTACGAGTCAGTTTCCAAACCCTCCGATAAGGACAGGTATTACTATAAAGAAAATTATTACAAAGGCGTGAGCAGTTACGATAACATTATAAATTTGGTCATCGCCGAGAAGCGATCCGGGCTGGCTTAACTCAGCTCGAATGAGAAGGCTTAAGGCGGTTCCTACTATTCCGGCTCAGGCACCAAATACAAGATAAAGGGTACCAATGTCTTTGTGGTTAGTAGAGAAAAATCAGCGCGTGATTGCCACAGGTAGGGTGGCCGAGTGTTTAGGCGGTGGGTTGTAGCCCCGAAGACAGAGGTTCAAGTCCTTTTCCTATCATAGCCCTGTGGTGAAGAGCACGTTGGATTGCAAATCCAAAGACGTAGATTAATACTCTGCCGGGGCTTTTCCCGCCTTCTGGTTTTGAACAGGCGGGAAAAGTAGATGGATGCTCGCTGGTTTGAGCGCTTAGCTGTTAACTAAGATTTAGTAGGATCGAGGCCTGCCCATCTAGTAAGGCCTTAGTTTAATAAAAACATCTGATTTGCAGTCAGAAAATGCGAGTTAGTCTCTTGTAGGCCTTATCAGGGACTAGAAGGTTTTCACTTCTACTTAAAGCTTTGAAGGCTTTTGGTCTGATGTTATCCTAAGTCCCTAGGTGGTTAGTATTATAATGGTTGGAGTTATTGGCAGTAGTCCTAGGGCGGTTGTGGTAAATAGGGCTAGGGGTAGGTGGGTTTGGGTTGATTGGGTTCGTCATGGGGTGGTTGAGTTGGTTGTGTTGGGGGAGATGGTTAGTGTTATTGCGTAGCATAGGCGTAGGTAGAAGTATAGGCTAATTAGGGCGGCAAGGGCTATGGCTGTAGCGATGATTGGGAGGTCTTGTTTTGTTAGTTCTTGTAGAATTAGTCATTTTGGTAGGAATCCTGTGAGTGGGGGGAGGCCTCCTAGTGATAGTAGTACTAGTGCAGTGGTGGATGCTAGGGTTGGGTTTTTTGATCAGGTTGTTGCGAGTGTGTTAATTTTAGTGGTAAATGATGTTTTAAGGGTAAGGAATGCTGCGGATGTTATAATGATGTATGTTCCTAGGGCAATTAGTGTAAGTTGTGGGGCGTATTGGATGATGATAATTATTCATCCTATGTGTGCGATTGAGGAGTAGGCTAGGATTTTTCGGAGTTGAGTTTGGTTGAGTCCTCCTCATCCGCCTATTAGTGTGGATGTGATTCCTAGTAGTGTTAGTAGTGTTGGGTTTATGGTTTGGGCTGTTTGAATAATTAGTGCGAATGGGGCAAGTTTTTGTCAGGTGGATAGGATTAGGCCTGTTGTAAGGTCTAGTCCTTGTAGGACTTCTGGCATTCAGAAGTGTATTGGTGCTAGCCCAATTTTTAGGGCTAGGGCAATTGTGAATATTGTATTGGCGACGGGGTTGGATAGGTCGTTAATGTTTCATTCTCCTGTTATTCAGGCGTTTGTTGTGCTTGCGAATAGGATTATTGCTGCTGCTGTGGCTTGAGTAAGGAAGTATTTTGTGGTTGCTTCTACTGCACGTGGGTGGTGATGTTGTGCTATTAATGGGGTGATTGCTAGGGTATTGATTTCTAATCCTATTCAGGCAAGTAGTCAGTGGGAGCTGGCGAAGGTTAGGGTGGTTCCCAGTCCTAAGCTGGATAGTAGGATTGCAAGTACGTATGGGTTCATTGACGGGGGAGGGACTTTAACCATCATATTCGGGGTATGGGCCCGAAAGCTTGATTAGCTGACCCCGTCTGTAGGAAGTGGTGTAAAGGAAGCACTAAGAGTTTTGATCTCTTTAGTATGGGTTCAATTCCCTTCTTTCTAGGAACTGAGGGGATTTTAACCCCTATAATTCACTCTATCAAAGTGGTCCTTAGGCATTCAGGCACAGTTCCGTTGTTTATAGTTGTGGGGGGAGCCCTGCTAGTGCAATTGGTAATGCGGTGTGTCATAGTACGAAGGCAAGTGTGAGGGGGAGGAAGTTTTTTCAGACTAGGTGTATTAATTGGTCATATCGGAATCGTGGGTAGGAAGCTCGTACTCATAGAAATAGGATTGATAGTAGTGCGGCTTTGGTTATTAGGTTAATTGTTGTAAGTTCGGGGATGTTTGGGGTGTGTGAGGCTCCTAGGAATAATACGGCTGATAGTGTATTTATTAGTAGGATGTTGGCGTATTCGGCTAGGAAGAATAGGGCGAATGGTCCTCCTGCATATTCTACGTTGAAACCAGAGACTAGTTCTGATTCTCCCTCTGTCAGGTCGAATGGTGCTCGGTTTGTTTCGGCTAGTGTTGAGATGTATCATATTGCGGCTAGGGGTCATGCGGGTACGAGGAGTCAGATGCTTTCTTGGGTGGTGTTGAATGTTTGTAATGTGTACCCTCCTGAGAAAATAATTACTGAGAGGAGGATTAATCCTAGGCTGACTTCGTACGAAATTGTTTGGGCTACGGCCCGTAGGGCTCCAATTAGTGCGTATTTTGAATTTGATGCTCATCCTGATCCTAGAATTGAATATACTGCAAGGCTTGATAGGGCTAGGATGAAGAGGATTCCTAGGTTTAAGTCGGTTACGGGGTGGGGCATGGGTATTGGTGCTCATAAGGTTATGGCTAGGGTTAATGCGAGTATAGGGGTAGCTAAGAATAGGAATGGGGATGATGTGGAGGGGCGGACTGGCTCTTTGATAAAGAGTTTAACTCCGTCGGCGATGGGTTGTAGTAGTCCGTAAGGTCCTACTACGTTTGGGCCTTTTCGTAGTTGTATGTAGCCTAGTACTTTTCGTTCAACTAATGTTAAGAAGGCTACTGCTAGGAGAACGGGGACGATGTAGGCTAGGGGGTTAATTAGGTGGGTTATTAGGGTGTTTAGCATGAACTGGGGAGAGGATTTGAACCTCTGGCTAAAAGGGCTTAGGCCTTTCGCAATTTACCACGCTCTGCCACCCCAGTAAATCCTTATTTTGGTTAGCTGGTTTTGGCTCTTCCTTTGTTTTATTTATTTGTTTTCATAAATTAGGAGTGGGGCATGCTTGAAGTATGGGTCCCTCCTTTCCGATCCTTTCGTACTAGGAAAAGTAGCGTTACAGATAGAAACTGACCTGGATTGCTCCGGTCTGAACTCAGATCACGTAGGACTTTAATCGTTGAACAAACGAACCCTTAATAGCGGCTGCACCATTAGGATGTCCTGATCCAACATCGAGGTCGTAAACCCCCTCGTCGATATGGACTCTGGGAGAGGATTGCGCTGTTATCCCTAGGGTAACTTGGTTCGTTGATCGGTCATTGGGTGGCCGGATCATGTTTGGTCAGATGTTCTGTGGCCTAGAGATGTCTCTCTTGGTTTTAGGGGTTTACCCCAATCCACTTGGAGGTTTTGTTTTTCTCCGTGGTCGCCCCAACCGAAGGTAAAATTTCATGTTCCACAAGGTTTATTGCTTTTTATTGAGTTGTTTGACGTGGTTGAGTTTTGTACCTTAAGCTCCAAAGGGTCTTCTCGTCTTGTATTTTTATGTCCGCTTCTGCACGGGCAGATCAATTTCACTGACTGGAAAAGGGAGACAGTTAAGCCCTCGTTTAGCCATTCATACAGGTCTCTATTTAAAAGACAAGTGATTGCGCTACCTTTGCACGGTCAGAATACCGCGGCCGTTGAACTTGTAGTCACTGGGCAGGCTGGACCTCCTATACACGGTTGCGTTGCAGGAGGCGATGTTTTTGGTAAACAGGCGAGGCTTGTGTTTGCCGAGTTCCTTCCTTTTCTTTTAGTCTTTCCTTTAGGTAGCACTCCAGTGTGGGGGTAACGATTGTTGGGTTGTGTGGTTTTCTTGGTTTTTTTATGGTTCACATTGCTCTCTTGGGTTGAGTTCGTTAGTTGCCAATGGTTTGTCCGGTTTGGCTTACACTTGTGCTGGGAGAAGGGCGGGCCTTCTTGTTACTCATTTTAGCATAATTTCTTCCATGGGGGCATGGATTAGCCTAATAGGATCTAGGGGAGTAAGATTATTTATCGGAATAATAAACTTTTTTCTGTCTGAGCTTTAACGCTTTCTGTTTAGATGGCTGCTTTTAGGCCCACTGGAACAGTATGTTTTATGTATTATGATCTTTATCCTCCTGATAAGGTTGTATCCTTTGTTAAAGGGGCTGTACCCCCTTTAACTAACTCTCGTGTGTTTCTCTTGGTCGTGTTTATGTTTGTTTGATTTGAGGTATACGAGGCTGAACTTCTATTCATTTTTTAGGCAACCAGCTATCACCAGGTTCGGTAGGTCTGTCACTTCTACCCGGAGTTCTTCCCACTCTTTTGCCACAGAGACGGGTTGGCCCTGTAATAGGCTGTCTCGGGGTAGCTCACCTGGTTTCGGGGCTTCAAACTAAAGGTCTCTTTGCTTGGGTTTGCTGGCTAAATCATGATGCAAAAGGTACAAGGTTTAGTCTTTGCTTTTTTGTGCTTGTATGGGTTATTTCATTTCTCTTTCAGCTTTCCCTTGCGGTACTGTTTCTATTGCTTTGGTTGGACCTTTTCCGTCTCCCGTACTCAGGTAAAAGAATGGTTTAGTTTTTGGTGTTTTGTCTATTTTATTTTATTTATATTGTTTGGTTAGTTTTGGTGAATAAGCTAGCTGTTTGGCTCAGGGTGATCCAGTTTGCATGGATGTCTTCTCGGTGTAAGTGAGATGCTTGACTAACTCAGCCACGCCCTGGGTTTGATCCAAGTGCACCTTCCGGTACACTTACCGTGTTACGACTTGCCTCCTCTCGTCGGTGCTGTATTATTAGGTATTTTAGGCGCGTTTGTGACAGGGGAGGGTGACGGGCGGTGTGTACGCGTCTCAGAGCCGGGTTCAAAAGGACACTCTATTTCCTTTTTACTACTAAATCCTCCTTCAAGCATTATTTCATGGTGCATGTTCGTAATGTTCTGTAGCAGAAAATGTAGCCCATTTCTTTCCACTTCATTCGCTACACCTTGACCTGACGTTCTGGGCTGTGCCCATTTTGCTTACTTTTATTACCTTCACAGGGTAAGCTGACGACGGCGGTATATAGGCTGGGGGGGCTAAAAGTGGTGAGGTTTAACGGGGGTTATCGGTTCTAGAACAGGCTCCTCTAGGGGGGTCTGAGACACCGTCAGGTCCTTTGGGTTTTAAGCTAATGCTTGTAGTACCCTGGCGAACATCTAATTGTAGTTTGATGTCTAAGTTTATGGCTGAGCATAGTGGGGTATCTAATCCCAGTTTGTTTCTCAGCTTTCGTGGGTTCAGGTGGGGTTAAAGTTACTTTCGTGTTGGGGCTTCGGACACCTAGGAGCGTATGACGGCCAAAGGGCCATTTGACTTTATTTTTGTTTATCCTTAACCACCCTTTACGCCGTTGTATTATTAACTAGGGCCTCTCGTCTAACCGCGGTGGCTGGCACGAGTTTTACCGGCCCTCTTAACACCAACTGGGTCAAGTTTTCACTTATGGCCTAATGTTTATCACTGCTGAATTCCCTTGGGGGTGTGGCTGGGCTGGGCGTCTTGGGCTAAATGTTATGTGCCTGATGCCTGCTCCTCATCCCCGGGCAGGGGAATGAGGGCGTACTCACGGGGTTGCGGAGACTTGCATGTGTAAGTTGTGTTAGAGCTAATAGTAAGGTCGGGACCATGCCTTTGTGCATGCGGAGTTTTTTAGGACTCATCTTAGCATCTTCAGTGCTATGCTTTATATTAAGCTACGCTAGC